AATATCTATTTTGTATGAGCAGAAACAAAAAGATGAATCAAAAGAGTTCTGCACCATGAACTTTGTACCGCGCACATCACTTAGACAGACCTCGGAAAGTAACGTAAGCAAGAGTGAAGAAATAGAATAAATAGAAAAGAAAAAGCGAAATTCCGAAATAAAAAGGGATTGAATTTTATTTGTACTGTGTCTGAAATGCATCCTGTCTATTCCTATTCTTCAACCCCTCTATACTTTTTTTAAGTTTTTTTTTTAACTTTTTTCTTTTTTTTTGATATATATATATGAAGACTTAGCACTCTTTTTGAGTGAGAGAAAGCACAATATGAACAAACAAGAAAGAAAAAAGAAACAAAAAAAAGGGAACATAATCCCACTTTAGTTCTTTACCATAACCATACATATATTTTTTACCCATCTCTAAAAATGGAGGTATATATCTATACGCTAGATGAATAAGTATGTATCATGCTCTTGACTATTAACGAATATATATCCTGATCTGTCTCGATTAATTTGTATGAATATCTATCCGATATATTATTCATGTGTCAGGAACCAGATTTGAACTGGTGACACGAGGATTTTCAGTCCTCTGCTCTACCAACTGAGCTATCCCGACCATTTCCCGTGCATTATCCTAGTAGAGTACTTGTATCTATGTCAATTAAAGGGACTAAATCTAAATAAAGTAAAGTATTAAATAAAGTAAAAGTAAAGTATTCAAAAATTTTATCTAATAAATGTAAGGATAATGATATGAAATGTGAATGATTCAATAATAGAGATTCCTTGCCCATATATGTTCATTTGTACAGGTATCATATCTATCCAAATTGGGATAAGATCCAAAGATTTCTCCTCGGATCCATTTGTGAAAGAGTAGAGTGAATGAGAAAGAAAGATAGTGAATTTTGTTTGAACCACTGATGAAAAAAAGAGGATAAATAGTTAGGAAGTAAAATGGACTTTTTGTTGGGGATAGAGGGACTTGAACCCTCACGATTTCTAAAGTCGACGGATTTTCCTCTTACTATAAATTTCATTGTTGTCGGTATTGACATGTAGAACGGGACTCTCTCTTTATTCTCGTCCGATTAATCAGTTTTTCAAAAGATCTATCAAACTCTGGAATGAATGATTTGATCACTGAATATTCGATTCTTCCTTCAACTTCGATTGGAATGGATTCACAATAACTCTGAATTTTTTCTTTCATATATATATATTCGATAGATTCGGGTCGTGATTAATCGTTTGATATGTTAGTATGTATACGTACGTATTAGATATATTATATAGGGCCGTCCTTTCTGTAATTTCGATAGAGGAATTCCAGCTACCAACACAACGTAGTCAACTCCATTCGTTAGAACAGCTTCCATTGAGTCTCTGCACCTATCCTTTTTTATTCTAGTTTTATAAACCCTTGTTTTCTCAAAATAAGGATTTGGCTCAGGATTGCCCATTTTTAATTCCAGGGTTTCTCTGAATTTGGAAGTTACCACTTAGTAGGTTTCCATACCAAGGCTCAATCCAATCAAGTCCGTAGCGTCTACCAATTTCGCCATATCCCCTTTTGATTTGAGACCAAGATCCAGTTGGAATTCCACCCATCTCTTTCATTTATTTTGGAACCGTTGAATTCATTAGATAATGATTCCCATATCGAAAAAGTGTATGCTTCTATTTGATTTTTTTGGCGATCCTCTATCAGTTTATTTCTATTGGATAAACCTTGTTTCAATCAGAAATGATTCTATCATTGATGTATCCGCAATTCAATATGGATAGATATATCCCATATATATATGTTTCTCCCTCCCTTTCTTTTTTACAGTGCGATTTGGAATACTGGAACGGTCGATATTCATTCTTCTTTTTTTTTTTTTCGTCCTATCTCTTCCTTTTCCGAATGAAACCAGAAGAATGTCTCATTCTAATTTGGATTCTATCTTTATCCTTATCTTATCTTTATCTTTTCTTAGGACCGATCCGCTCGCTATACGTTATAATTATTGCTATAACTGCTTTACTTTAAGTTTAAGAAATAAATAAATTTTATATTATATTAAGAAATAATTAGATTTTTTATAATCATAATTTATAATTTTCAATTTTAATTAATAATTATATATATAATTATATATACATATTCATTAACATATATATATATACATATTAAAAAATATAAATAGAATGTATAAATATATAAATAAAATGTATAAAATGCATAAAAAAAAGAATAGAATGTATAAATAATAATTAATGTAATTAGTTATAACTAATATAACTAATAATATTAGATATAACTAATATATCTAATGATATATATATATAATGATATATATATAACAATAGAACTATGAATATGAACTATATAGTTCATATTAAATTAATAGCTAATAGCCCTAAGCTAAGATCCAGCAGTTTCCTGAATTCCTATACACTATTTCTATTTGTTATACTATTTCTATTTCTGTTATGTGAGCCCGCTTAG